ATATTTTTTTTTATATTTATTATTAAATTTATTAAAAAACGGTTTAATATATGTATATATATATATACGCATATATATATATATATATATAATTTAATTAATTATTTTTATTTAATTTAATTAAATTATTTAATAAATAATAAATAATTATATTTATTAAATATATTAATAATATATGTATATTAATAATTATTTGTTATTTAATTAGATCTGTATTCGGATTATATTGATATTAATTTTTAATATTAATATTATAAGAAAAAAAATAAGAGAAAACATTAAAAATTTATTAATTTATATTATATATTTAATATAAAAAAAAAAAAAAAAAAATCTATGTGAAAAATATTGAAATATAATAAAATAATTATGTTTTTAGTAATTTATTATAAATTTGTTTTACATATAAATTTTAGTATATAATTTTAATTATTTTAATAATAGTTAATTATTTTAGTAGTAATTAATATTAAAAATTTAAGAAAATTAAGATTTAGCAATATAGAAATTAATAACTAATTTTGTGCCAGCAGTTGCGGTTAAACAAAAGTTAAGTTGAATTATTTCAGTTTATAATAAATAAATAAATAAATTAAAATAAATATTAAATTATTAGGTGAAATTTTAATTTAATTAAATTTTATTTGTAATTTATGATTTAATAAATTTTAATATAAACTAGGATTAGATACCCTATTATTAAAAATTTAATTTATAATACTAAAATAGTAAATAATAATTTATTGAAACTTAAATAATATGGCGGTATTTTAGTTCATTTAGAGGAATCTGTCTAATAATTGATAATCCACGAATAAATTTACTTAATTTATAATTTTGTATATCATTGTTAAAAAAATATTTTTTAGTAATAATAATATTTAAAAATTAATAATAAAAATTAATTCAGATCAAGATGCAGAATATAATTAAGAATATGATGGATTACAATAAATATATTTAAATGAATAATTTTATTGTAATAAAAATTTGAAGGTGGATTTAAATGTAATTTTAATTAATTTATTAAAATGATTATAAATTAAAGTATGTACATATTGCCCGTCACTTTCATTTAAAAATTGAAATAAGTCGTAACAAAGTAGGGGTACTGGAAAGTGTTTCTAGAAAGAACAAATTAGAGCTTGTTAAAGTATTTCATTTACATTGAAAAGAAATTAAAAATTAATTAATTTGAGGGGTTAAATTAATAAATAAAAAAAATAATAAAAAAAATTTTAATATTAAAAAGAAATGGGGGTTTGAGTATTTTTAATAGAAAAAATTAATAGTTTTATAATGAATTATTACTGTAAAGGAAATTATAAATAATTGAAATTTAATTAAATTAAAAGTAGGTTTAATTTATTGTATCTTGTGTATCAGAGTTTATTAAATATTAAAAATTTATTTAAATAAATCTCGAATTTAAAAGAGTTAATTAATTAAAAAAGTTAATGTTGTATAATTATTTTAAATAATTAATTAGAAATGAAATGTTAATCGTTTTTAAATATATCTAGTTTTTTTAGAAAAAAATTTAATTTTAAATTTAAATAATTTTATATTTATTTAATTAATTATAAAAATTTAAAATTTAATATTTTAGGGGATAAGCTTTAAATTAAATTGTTATAATTATTTAAATTAAAAATTAAAAATTTTAAAATTTATATTGTTTAAAAATTATAATTTATTATAAAAAATTTTAATTAAAATAAAATTTAAATTAAATTTAATTTTTTATAAAAAAAATAATTTTTAATAAAATAAAATTAGTAATAATGATAAAATTAGTATATTATAATAAATAAAATAAAAATTAATTAAAATTAAATTAAAGGAATTCGGCAAATTTTTATATTCACTTGTTTATCAAAAACATGTCTTTTTGATAATAATTTAAAGTCTAATCTGCCCACTGATATATTTATTAAAGGGCTGCAGTATATTGACTGTACAAAGGTAGCATAATCATTAGTCTTTTAATTGAAGACTTGTATGAAAGATTTGATGAAATATAAACTGTCTCTGATTTATTATATAAAATTTAATTTTTTAGTTAAAAAGCTAAAATAAAATTAAAAGACGAGAAGACCCTATAGAGTTTTATAGTTAAATTATTTAGTATTAAATATATAATTATTTAATTAAAATTAATTTAATTATTTTATTGGGGTGATAGAAAAATTAAAAAAACTTTTTTTAAAAAATAAACATAAATAAATGATTTTATGATCCATTAGATAATGATTATAAGAAAAAATTACCTTAGGGATAACAGCGTAATATTTTTTTTTAGTACAAATAAAAAAAAAAGTTTGCGACCTCGATGTTGGATTAAGATAAAATTTAAATGCAAAAGTTTAAAATTTTGATCTGTTCGATCATTAAAATCTTACATGATCTGAGTTCAAACCGGTGTGAGCCAGGTTGGTTTCTATCTTTAATTAGGTGATATATTTTAGTACGAAAGGATCAAATATTTAAAATAATTTTATAATTGAGAATATTATTAAAATAATGTTAAACTATTTTGGCAGATAATTGTAATGGTTTTAGAAGTCATATATATATATTAATTAATATATAGGTAGTATATGATAATAATTGATATATTAAATATTATAGTTGGTTTTTTAGTTTTGGTTATATGGGGTATTAATGATAATAATTGATATATTAAATATTATAGTTGGTTTTTTAGTTTTGGTTATTGGGGTATTAATTGGGGTTGCTTTTTTAACTTTATTAGAACGAAAAGTTTTAGGTTACATTCAAATTCGGAAAGGTCCCAATAAAATAGGTTATTTGGGTTTATTACAGCCTTTTTGTGATGCGATTAAATTATTTTCTAAGGAACAGGTTTATTTAAATTATTCTAATTATTTAGTTTATTATTTTTCTCCTATTATGAGATTTATTTTATCTTTAATGATTTGAATAGTTATTCCTTATTTATTTAATATGATTACTTTTAATTTGGGTATTTTATTTTTTTTATGTTGTACTAGAATTGGGGTTTATACTTTAATGATTGCTGGTTGATCATCTAATTCAAATTATTCATTATTAGGGGGTTTACGTGCTGTAGCTCAAACTATTTCTTATGAAGTTAGAATAACTTTAATTATAATATCTAGAATTGTGATAATTATAGATTTTAATTTAATAAAGTTTTTTGATTATCAAATTTTAGTTTGGTTTATTTTTATAATAATACCTTTAAGTTTGTGTTTTTTATCTTCTTTAATAGCTGAAACTAATCGGACTCCTTATGATTTTGCTGAGGGTGAGAGAGAGTTGGTTTCTGGATTTAATGTTGAGTATAGAAGAGGGGGGTTTGCTTTAATTTTTTTAGCGGAATATTCTAGAATTTTATTTATAAGATTATTATTTGTTATTATTTATATGGGGGGTTATAGATTATCTTTATTTTTTTACTTAAAATTAGTTTTTTTATCTTTTTTTTTTATTTGAGTTCGTGGAACATTACCTCGTTATCGTTATGATAAATTAATATATTTATGTTGAAAGAGATATTTACCTATTTCTTTAAATTTTTTAATGTTTTATATGGGATTAAAAATATTTTTAAGTTATTAAATGATTTTAGTATATTTAAATTAATAGAATAATTATTCTTTCTTAAGTTTTCAAAACAAATGCTTTAACAAGCTCATTAATTAATAATTAAAAATTAATTTATCTCATAATCTATTTAAAATTGGGTTAATAATAAAATAAGAAAAATAAAGAATAGTTAATAATTGTCCAGTAATAATATAAGGTGTTTCTACAGATCGTGCTCCAATTCAAGTTAGTAAAATAATAATAGAAATTAATGATCAAAATAATAATTGATTAATGGGGTAAAATTGAATTCCTTGAATTTTTTTATTAAATGTAAAAGGTAGGATAATTAAAATTAAAATTGATATAACTAAAGCAATAACTCCTCCTAATTTATTGGGGATTGATCGAAGAATTGCATAAGCAAATAAAAAATATCATTCTGGTTGAATATGAATTGGGGTTACTAAGGGATTAGCGGGAATAAAATTATCTGGATCTCCTAATAAATATGGGTTAATAAGTGTTAATATTGTTAATATTAGAATTAAAATAATAAATCCAATTAAATCTTTAAATGAAAAAAATGGATGAAATGGGATTTTATCTAAATTTCTGTTAATACCTAGGGGGTTATTTGATCCTGTTTGATGTAAAAATAATAAATGAATTATTGTTAATATTAAAATAATAAATGGAAATAAAAAGTGGAAGGTATAAAATCGAGTAAGAGTAGCATTATCTACGGCAAATCCCCCTCAAATTCAATTTACTAATATTGTTCCTAAGTATGGGATTGCTGATAATAAGTTAGTAATAACTGTTGCTCCTCAAAATGATATTTGTCCTCATGGTAATACATAACCTATAAATGCTGTAGCTATTAATAAAAATAAAATAATAACACCCACTATTCAAGTATATTTTAAATTAAATGATTCATAATAAATTCCTCGTCCAATGTGAAGATAAATACAAATAAAAAAGAATGATGCTCCATTTGCATGTAATGTTCGAATTAATCAACCGTAATTTACATTTCGACAGATATAATTAACTCTATAAAAAGCTATTTCAATATTAGCTGTATAATATATAGTTAAAAATAATCCTGTAATAATTTGAATTATAAGACATAAAGCTAAAAGTGATCCAAAATTTCATCATGAAGAAATATTAGAAGGTGAAGGTAAATCAATAAGAGAATTATTAATAATTTTTAATATTGGGTGGGTTTTTCGAATTGGCTTAAAAAAATTTATCATTTGTTAATTAATTATTAGAGCGAAGAGGTCCAAAAAAAATATTAGTAATTTTTACTACAGCAATAAGGGTAATAAATAAATAAATAATTATTATTAAAGTTAACATATAGGTTTGTTTATTATATAATTTAGATAAATTAAAATTTAATTCATTATTAAAAAATAAAAATGAATTAAAAAAGTTAATTATTTCATCATTAAATGAAAAATTTATTCAAAATAAATTATTTTTAAAAAAATAACTTGTAATTATAAATAAAAATATATATAATAAGAATCTTTTATTAAAAAATGAAGTTTTAAATAGTTCATTTGATGCAATTCTTGAGACATAAATAAATAGGACTATCAATCCCCCTAAAAAAATTAAAAATAAAATATAAGAAAATCAATAAGTATTAATTAATATTCTTGATAACAGACATAATAATAATGTTTGAGTTAAAATTAATAATCCTATGGAAAAGGGGTGATTTATGAAAAATATAAAAATTGAAATAAAAATTAATAATAATGATAAAAATATTTTTAAGATTTCAAAGAATAGTTTAAAAAAAATAATAATTTTGGAGATTATTGATAAAGAAATTCTTTTTCTTTGAAGTTTTTAAAGAAAAATTCTTAATTTTGATTTACAAGACCAAAGTTTTTTTTAAACTATAAAAACTACAAATGATAATAATAAATATATGATTAGTTATTTTTATTATGTATTTATTTGGGAATATAATTTTTGTTTCTAAGTATAAACATTTATTAATTATTTTATTAAGACTTGAGTTTATTGTTTTGAGAATTTTTTTTTTTTTTTTATTGTTTTTAATAACAATAAATTATAATATACATATATTAGTTGTTTTTTTAGTTTTTTCTGTTTGTGAGGGGGTTTTAGGACTTTCTATTTTAGTTTCAATAATTCGAACTCATGGAAATGATTATTTTCAAAGTTATAATTTAATTTAACATGATAAAATTTTTAATAATAATAATATTTATAATTCCTTTATGTTTTAAAAAAAATATATTTTGAATGGTTCAATTAATAATAATAATAATAACTTTAATATTTTTAAATTTAACTTTAAATATTATAAATTTTTCTAATTTAAGATATATAATAGGTTGTGATTTAATTTCTTATGGTTTAATTTTATTGAGAATTTGAATTAGAAGTTTGATAATTATGGCTAGAGAAAGTTTATTAAAAAAAAATTTTTATGAAAAAATATTTTTTATTAAATATTATTTTATTATTAGTATTATTATATTTAACTTTTAGAATTATAAATTTATTTATATTTTATTTATTTTTTGAGGCAAGATTAATTCCTACTTTAATATTAATTATTGGGTGGGGTTATCAACCTGAACGAATTCAAGCTGGAATATATTTATTATTTTATACGTTATTTGTATCTTTACCTTTATTATTGGGGATTTTTTTTCTTTTTTTAAAAATAAATACTATAATAATATATTTTTTAAAGTTTTATGATTTTAATTTATTATTGTTATATTTTAGAATGGTAATAGCTTTTTTAGTAAAAATACCTATGATAAAATTTTTAATAATAATAATATTTATAATTCCTTTATGTTTTAAAAAAAATATATTTTGAATGGTTCAATTAATAATAATAATAATAACTTTAATATTTTTAAATTTAACTTTAAATATTATAAATTTTTCTAATTTAAGATATATAATAGGTTGTGATTTAATTTCTTATGGTTTAATTTTATTGAGAATTTGAATTAGAAGTTTGATAATTATGGCTAGAGAAAGTTTATTAAAAAAAAATTTTTATGAAAAATATTTTTTATTAAATATTATTTTATTATTAGTATTATTATTATATTTAACTTTTAGAATTATAAATTTATTTATATTTTATTTATTTTTTGAGGCAAGATTAATTCCTACTTTAATATTAATTATTGGGTGGGGTTATCAACCTGAACGAATTCAAGCTGGAATATATTTATTATTTTATACGTTATTTGTATCTTTACCTTTATTATTGGGGATTTTTTTTCTTTTTTTAAAAATAAATACTATAATAATATATTTTTTAAAGTTTTATGATTTTAATTTATTATTGTTATATTTTAGAATGGTAATAGCTTTTTTAGTAAAAATACCTATATATTTTACTCATTTATGATTGCCTAAGGCTCATGTAGAAGCTCCTATTTCTGGTTCTATAATTTTAGCTGCTATTATATTAAAATTAGGTGGTTATGGATTATTACGTATTTTAGTTGTTATACAGAAAGTTAATTTAAAAATAGGGTTTATTTGAGTGGTAATTAGATTGGTTGGTGGTTTATTTATTAGTTTAAAATGTTTTTGTCAAACTGATATAAAATCTTTAATTGCTTATTCTTCAGTTGCTCATATAAGAATTGTAATTGGTGGAATTATGACAATAAATTATTGGGGTTTTATAGGTTCTTATGTTTTAATAATTGGTCATGGTTTATGTTCATCGGGGATATTTTGTTTATCTAATATTAATTATGAGCGAGTTAATAGACGAAGTTTATTTTTAAATAAGGGTATAATAACTTTTATACCTTCAATAAGAATATGATGATTTTTATTTATGTCTTCAAATATAGCAGCTCCTCCTTCTTTAAATTTAATAGGTGAAATTAGATTAATTAACAGATTAGTAAGATGATCTTGAATAAGAATATTTATATTAATGGGAATTTCTTTTTTTAGAGCGGGGTATAGATTGTATTTATATTCTTTTACTCAACATGGGAAATATAATATAAGAATATATAGTTTTTATAGAGGATTATCTCGAGAATATTTAATATTATTATTACATTGATTACCTTTAAATATTTTAGTTTTAAAGATTGATTATATAATAATTTGATTTACTTAAATAATTTAAATATAAAATATTGATTTGTGGGGTCAAATATATGATTAAAATCATTTTAGGTTATTAATAAACATTCTCTTTGTTTCATTAGATTTTTTTTTTTATTTTTTTTTATATTAATTAATTTTTTTATGATAATTTATTTTATTATAAATAATATAGTAATTTTTTTAGAGTGGGAAATTATTTCTTTTAATTCTATAGGTATTGTTATTTCCATTTTATTAGATTGAATATCTTTATTATTTATGATGTTTGTTTTTTTAATTTCTTCTTCTGTTATTTTTTATAGCAAAAGATATATAAGTTCAGAGTTAAATTTAAATCGTTTTATTATTTTGGTTTTATTATTTGTTTTTTCTATAATTTTATTAATTATTAGTCCTAATATAATTAGAATTTTTTTAGGTTGAGATGGTTTAGGTTTAGTTTCTTATTGTTTAATTATTTATTATCAAAATATTAAATCTTATAATGCTGGTATATTAACTGCTTTATCTAATCGGATTGGTGATGTTATAATTTTAATGTTAATTTCTTGAATAATTAATTATGGAAGATGAAATTTTATTTTTTATTTAAATTTTATGGGTAATGATTATTCTATAAAAATTATTAGTATATTAGTTATTTTAGCGGCTATAACTAAGAGAGCTCAGATTCCTTTTAGTTCTTGATTACCTGCTGCTATGGCAGCTCCTACACCTGTTTCTGCTTTAGTTCATTCATCTACTTTAGTTACTGCTGGTGTATATTTATTAATTCGTTTTAATAATTTATTAGTTGATATATTTTTTATAAAGTTTTTATTATTAATATCTGGTTTAACAATATTTATGGCTGGTATTTGTGCTAATTATGAGTTTGACTTAAAGAAAATTATTGCTCTTTCTACTTTAAGACAATTAGGTTTAATAATAAGAATTTTAAGAATAGGTTACGGTGATTTAGCTTTTTTTCATTTATTAACTCATGCTATATTTAAGGCTTTATTGTTTATGTGTGCTGGAGTTATTATTCACATAATAAGAGATAATCAAGATATTCGTTTAATAGGTGGAATTAGATTATATATTCCTTTAACTTCTTTATGTATAAATATTTCAAATTTAGCTTTATGTGGGATTCCCTTTTTAGCTGGTTTTTATTCTAAGGATATGGTTTTAGAGTTAGTTAGAATAAGAAATTTAAATTTTTTAGTTTTTTATTTATATTATGTTTCTACAGGTTTAACGGTATTTTATACTATACGTTTATTAATATATTTGATAATTAATGATTTTAATTTATTATCTACTTATAATTTATATGATGAGGATTTTATTATATTAAAAAGTATGTTTATATTATTATTTATGAGTTTAGTTTCAGGTAGATTTTTAAGTTGAATAATTTTTTCTTATCCTTATATAATTTATTTACCTTTTAATATAAAAATAATGGTTATTTATTTAACTTTAATTGGGGTTTTATTGGGATTTTTTGTAAGAAATATAGGAATTTATTCTTTTAATAAGTTTTTAAAAACATATAATTTAAGTTACTTTTTAACTTTAATGTGATTTTTACCTAATTTATCTACTTATATGTTAAATTATAGAATATTAGTTTTTGGTCAAAATTTATTAAAAAATATTGATATAGGTTGAGGTGAATTATATAAGAGACGTGGAATTTTTAATATTATAAAAAATTATTCGGTTATTTTTAATGTTTATCAAATAAATAATTTTAAGATTTATTTATTTAGATTTATTTTATGAATGATAATTTTTATTTTTATGGTATTATTTTATTTAAATAGCTTAAATAAGAGTTTAATATTGAAGATATTAAGGTGATTGATTAAATCTTTAAATATATATATATATATATATATATATATATATATATATATATATATATATATATATAAAAATAAATTATTTTATTTTTACAATGAAAATGTAATGTTTTTATTAAACTATATATATATATATATATATATATATATAAGAAATATTAATGATATTAATCACTATTAATTAAGTTAGCAGCTTAATTTATTATATTTCTAATTGGAATATTTGATTCAATTTTATCATTAACAGTGATATACCTCTAATTTGGTTTCAATTAATAAATAAGGAGTAAATACTCTATCTTTTAAGTCGAAATTAAATGCAATATTGCTTCTTATTTAAGATAAATTGAATAACAATATTTTTTGAATGCAAATCAAATGTTTTTATAAACTATAATCCTGATTAATTAATTCAGTTTAATATATTTTGATTTCATTCATGATATGTTCCAATTAAAAGTATGATAATAAAGAAAAAACTAGTTTTATATCAAATTAAAAAATTAACTATTTTAAATGTTGGGATTATAGGAAAAATTAATACAATTTCTACATCAAAAATTAAAAAAATTACTGTAATTAGAAAAAAATGTAAAGAAAAAGGAATTCGAGCTAAACATATAGGGTCAAATCCACATTCAAATGGGGAACATTTTTCACGATCAAGAAATGATTTTTTTGAGATAATAAATGAGATTGTTATGAATATATTAGAGATAATAATTGTAATTAATGATGTAAAAATTAAAATAATAATTATTTATATTAATTAAAATATTAATCTTTTGATTGGAAGTCAAATATACTAGATATATTATATAAATAGTTAATTTCCTCATCAATAAATAGAAATATAAAGGAATAATCAAACAACATCTACAAAATGTCAATATCATGCAGCAGCTTCAAATCCGAAATGATGGTTTTTTGAAAAGTGGTTATTTAAGTGTCGGATAAAACAGGTAATTAAAAAGATTGTTCCAATAATAACATGAAGTCCGTGAAATCCTGTTGCTATAAAAAAGATTGATCCGTAAATTCTATCGGCAATAGTAAATGGGGCTTCAATATATTCATAAGCTTGGAGAATAGTAAAATAAATTCCTAGAATAATAGTAATGAATAATCTTTGTGATGTTTGAGTAAAATTATTTTCTATTAGTGCATGATGAGATCAAGTAATGGTAATTCCTGAGGTAATTAAGATAATGGTATTTAAAAGAGGAATTTGAAATGGGTTAAAAGCTAAAATATTTGAAGGGGGTCATATTATTCCAATTTCAATATTAGGTGCTAAACTTCTATGAAAGAAAGTTCAAAAGAATGAAATAAAAAAGAAAATTTCTGAGATAATAAATAAAATTATTCCTCATCGGAGTCCTTTTGATACTGAAATTGTGTGTTTACCTTGGAATGTTCCTTCTCGGCAAATATCTCGTCATCATTGATATATTGTTAATAAAACAATTAAATAACCTAAGATAAGAAGGTTTATGTTAAAATTATGGAATCATTTTACTAATCCTGTAACTAAAGTTATAACTCCAATAGCTCCTGTTAATGGTCAAGGTCTATAATCAACTAAATGAAATGGGTGATTTTGATTATTTGTCATTAATTAGTTTCTCTAGAATAAAGTGTTCTAAGAATAGTAATTACATAAGCTTGAATAATTGATACTGCTGATTCTAAAATTAATAATAAAATTTGAATAAAAATTAAAATAATTAGTAAGTAATTAGGTATATTAATACCTGTTCTTCTTAATAAAGTGATTAATAAATGTCCTGCAATTATATTAGCTGTTAAACGTACAGCTAAAGTTCCAGGTCGAATAATATTACTAATTGTTTCAATTAATACTATAAAAGGTATTAATACTATTGGGGTTCCTTGGGGAATTATATGGATAAATATATGTTGAGTATTATTAATTCATCCGTATAATATAAATCTTAGTCATAAAGTTAAAGATAATGATAAGGAGATATTTAAGTGACTAGTACTTGTAAAGATATATGGGAAAAGACCTAAAAAGTTATTAAAAAAAATAAAAAAAAAAAGTGAGATAAAGATAAATGTTGATCCTCTAGTTCTATTTGGTCCTAATAATGTTTTAAATTCATTGTGAAGTTTGTTAGAGATGAAATTTCATAATATAAAATGTCGGTTAGGGATAAATCAGAATGAATATGGAATAAATATTAATCCAATAAATGTTCTAATTCAATTAAGGGGTAAATTAAAGATATTTGTTGATGGATCAAAAATTGAAAATAAATTATTTATCATTTTCAGGTTAAATTATTAATGTTTTTATATTTTTTAATATTATTATTATTATTATATTTGTAATCAAAAATATAAAAATTTATAATAATAAAAATAATAAAAATACAAATAAAAAAAATAAAAAAAAAAATTCAGTTAATTGGTATTATTTGAGGAATAAAAGAATATTACTTATGTAATAATTTAAATTTGACATATTTATGTTATAAATTAACTAATTCTTTCATTAGAGGTAAGTGCTAAATTACCATAGGGTGGTTTAAGAGACCAATACTTGCTTTAAGTTATCTAATGAATAATTATTAACTCAATTAATGAAATTTTTAATTGAAATTCTTTCAATTACAATAGGTATAAAACTATGGTTAGCACCACAAATTTCTGAGCATTGTCCATAAAAAAGACCTGGACGATTAATAAAGAATCTAGTTTGATTTAATCGTCCGGGATTAGCATCAACTTTAATTCCTAAAGATGGTACTGTTCATGAGTGAATTACATCAGTAGCGGTAATTAAAATACGAATTTGATTATTTATAGGTAAGATAATTCGATTATCTACATCTAATAATCGGAAATTATTAATATTTTCTCTTGAATTAATTATATATGAATCAAATTCAATATTATTAAAATCTGAATATTCATAACTTCAGTATCATTGATGTCCAATAGATTTTAGTGTAATTAATGGATTATTAAGTTCATCTAGTAGGTATAATAATCGAAGAGAGGGAAGAGCAATGAAAATTAATGTAATTGCTGGTAAAATAGTTCAAATTAATTCAATTATTTGGCCTTCTAGTAAAAATCGATTAGTATATGAGTTAAAAAATAAATTTAATATTAAATAAGATACTATAATAGTAATTATAATTAGAATAACAAGAGTGTGATCATGAAAAAAAATAATTTGTTCTATTAATGGGGAAGCTCTATTTTGATAATTAAGGTTAGATCATGTTGCCATTTCTAAAAAAAGGATAATCCTTTATAAATGGGGTTTAAATCCATTACATATAATCTGTCATATTAGAAGTTACTTAAAATAGGTAATTCATTATAAGAATGTTCAGAGGGGGGTAAATTTTGGTATCATTCAATAGAAGAGGGTATATTTAAAGAGAATAAAATAATTCGTTGATTAATTATAGATTCTCAAATAATAATAATAATTATTATTATAGACAATAAAGAAATATAAGATCCAAAGGATGAAATAATATTTCATGATATAAATCTATCAGGATAATCAGAGTATCGTCGAGGTATTCCAGCTAATCCTAAAAAATGTTGAGGGAAAAATGTTAAATTAACTCCAATAAATATTGAAATAAATTGAATTTTTAATAAATAATTGTTTATTATTAATCCTGTAAATAATGGATATCAATGAATAAATCCCCCTAAAATAGCAAATACAGCTCCTATAGATAATACATAATGAAAGTGGGCAACAACATAATAAGTATCATGTAGGGTAATATCGATAGATGAATTAGCTAAAATGACTCCTGTTAATCCCCCTACTGTAAATAGGAAAATAAATCCTAATCTTCATAGTATTGAAGGTCTATAATTAATTTGAGTTCCGTGCAATGTTGCTAATCATCTAAAAATTTTAATTCCTGTAGGAACGGCAATAATTATTGTTGCTGAAGTAAAATAAGCTCGTGTATCAATATCTATACCTACTGTGAATATATGATGGGCTCATACAATAAATCCCAATAATCCAATTGCTATTATAGCATAAATTATTCCCAAACATCCAAATGTTTCTTTTTTTCCTCTTTCTTGTGAAATAATATGGGAAATTATACCAAAACCTGGAAGAATTAGAATGTAAACTTCTGGATGACCAAAAAATCAAAATAAATGTTGATAAAGAATTGGATCTCCTCCTCCTGCTGGATCAAAAAATGATGTATTAATATTTCGATCTGTTAGAAGTATGGTAATAGCTCCGGCTAATACAGGAAGGGAAAGTAAAAGAAGTAAAGCTGTAATACCTACAGCTCAAATAAATAATGGTATTTGATCAAAGGATATATTATTAACTCGTATATTAATAATAGTTGTAATAAAATTAATTGCCCCTAGGATTGAGGAAATACCAGCTAAATGCAAAGAAAAAATTGCTAAATCTACTGATGATCCTCTATGGGCAATATTAGATGAAAGTGGGGGATAAACTGTTCATCCTGTTCCTGCTCCATTTTCAACGATTCTACTAGAGATTAATAATATTAGTGATGGGGGTAAAAGTCAAAATCTTATATTATTTATACGTGGAAAAGCTATATCAGGAGCTCCTAATATTAGGGGAATTAATCAATTACCAAATCCCCCAATTATAATTGGTATAACTATAAAAAAAATTATAATAAAAGCATGGGCTGTAACGATTGTATTGTAAATTTGATCGTCTCCAATTAAAGATCCTGGATTTCCTAATTCAGTTCGAATTAATAAACTAAGTGAGGTTCCCACTATTCCTGCTCAAATTCCAAAAATAAAATATAATGTACCAATATCTTTATGATTTGTAGAAAATAGTCATTTTCGCTTAATAAAATGGCTGAGTTAAGCGATAAATTGTAAATTTATTTACGGGAAATTTCTCTTTTATTAGTCTTATATTCAATAATGATATAAAATTGCAAATTTTAAGGTGTAATATTTACTAAGGCTTAAAGATACATTTCTTTATAAATAATTTTGAAGATTATTAGTTTAATTTAACTTAAAACCTTTTATAAAAAAAATAAAGTTCTAAGAATTATTCCTAATAAAGAGATAAATCTAATAATGTTAATAAAAATTAAATAATTATTTTTAATAAAAATTTTATTTCATTTTAATTTAATGGAATAAAATATTAATGAATAATAAAGAATTCGAATATAAATAAATAATATAATTAATCTTGTTATGGTAAAAATAAATGAAATAATAAATAAATTATTAGATAATAAATAATTAATAATTATTCATTTGGGGAAAAATCCTAAGAATGGGGGTAATCCACCTAAAGATAAAAAATTAATTAAAATTGAAATTTTAATAAAAAAATTTAAATTAAAATTAAATAATTGATTAATATAATAAATATTTAAGGTATAAAATAAAAAACATATGATTAAAATAAAAAAAGAATAAAATAATAAGTAAATTAATCATAAATTTTCTCTAATAGATAAAGCTGCTAATATTCATCCTAAATTATTAATTGATGAAAATGCTATTAATTTACGTAGTGAAGATTGATTAAATCTTCTAATTGTACCAATTATTACATTTAAAATTATAACTAAAAATAATAAATTAAAATTTATATAATAAGAAATTAAAATTATTGGGGAAATTTTTTGTCATGTTATTAAAATAAAACAATTTAATCAGGATAATCCTTCTATAATATTAGGAAATCAAAAATGGAAAGGTACTGATCCTATTTTTATTAATAAAGATGAATTAATAATAATTGAAAATAAATTATCAATAAAAAAATTTTTAAATGATAATATACATAATAAAATAGAAAATAAAAAATTAATTGATGCAATTGATTGGGTAAGGAAATATTTTAAAGAAGCTTCAGAGTTTAACAAATTATTGGGGTTTGAGATAAGGGGGATAAAGCTTAATAAATTAATTTCTAATCCAATTCAACATCCTAATCATGAGTTAGATGAGATGGAAATCAATGTTCTAAAAAATATAATAAATAAAAAAAATATTTTGTTTGAATTAATTAAGAATAAAATATTTTGTTTGAATTAATTAAGAATAAAATTTAAAATAAGAAAAATCTTTAATGAATAAATTCATATTATAAAAAATTATATTTTAATGTAAGATGCATGGTAATTTTTGAAATTACAAGATATAGTTTAATTCTATAAAATATAATAAAGGTAAAAATTTACATAATTTATCCTATCAGAATAATCCTTTTAATCAGGCACTTTATTTTTAAAAAAAAGGGTTATTTCCTTTATATTTGGGGTATGAACCCAAAAGCTTAATTTTAGCTTATTTTTAA